TCAATTGGATAAGTTTAATTAATTCTTTTATATATTATACGTTATAAGGAAAGGAAGACAAACTCATATTTAGTGAAAAATCAAAGAAAATCCTTTTAGTTAGAAAGAACTTGCTATGAAAAAAGAAAAAGTATTGGAATCTACACATTGATTTTTTTTGAACCGTATGCGTCAAAAGGCGCCTGTACGGTTTCGAGGGGATACAATTTGACCCTAATCAACCGACTTTATCGAGAAAGATTACTTTTTTTAGGTCAAGAGGTTGATAGTGAGATCTCAAATCAACTTATTGGTCTTATGATATATCTCAGTATCGAGGATGATACCAAAGATCTGTATTTGTTTATAAACTCTCCTGGCGGATGGGTAATACCGGGGGTCGCTCTTTATGATACTATGCAATTTGTGCAACCAGATGTACATACAATATGCATGGGATCAGCCGCTTCAATGGGATCTTTTATCCTGGTAGGAGGAGAAATTACCAAACGTCTAGCATTCCCTCACGCTTGGCGCCAATGAGGCTTTTATTTGAGAGAAAAAAGAAGACTATGCCTTCGCCATATGAAATATGAATATTAAGTAATAATAGCATGGCACTTTGAATTCGATATAAGAAATTCTGTTTTCAAAACATTAGATTATGTATCGAGAGAGTAATATGAGAAAAAGGTATTTCCTATTTTATTATCGGAAGTCCAGTTCAGCGTCACAAACTTTTTTTCACACCAGAGGTCTCTTAACAATATTTATAGTATAGAGCGAAAAAAAAAAAATTCTTTTTTCATTAGTTTATTTGATCAAAAAAGCAACTTTGGGATTGCTGAATGACAGACAAATCACAGACAAAAAAATATAATAAATATATAAAGCAACGGAGCCATCATAGTATTTTTGAATTCCTCCGAAAGGAAGGGTGGTAAGTTGATCATTTACCGATCGGGGTCTAATCGATCCTATTTTTTGAAGGTAAGGTCAATTTTATTGTAGAGCCGTATGCAATGCATAATGCCCGTACGGTTGTTCGATTCTATCTTTTTTCTTGTTATTCTTTTATCTTTCTTTTATCTTCCCCTCATCGTGCGAAATAGAGAAACTTTTTATTATCTTATATCATCAGGGTAATGATCCATCAACCTGCTGGTTCTTTTTCTGAAGTAGCAACGGGAGAATTCATCCTGGAAGTGGGAGAACTGCTGAAACTACGTGAAACCCTGACAAGGGTTTATGTACAAAGAACGGGCAAACCTTTATGGGTTGTATCCGAAGACATGGAAAGAGATGTTTTTATGTCAGCAACAGAAGCCCAAGCTTATGGAATTGTTGATCTTGTAGCGGTTGAATGAGAATAGCCTTTATTTCAATTTCACGTCAAGTCGTGATTTAAAATTCACCCTGCCGAGTTTAATATTCTATGATTTTTATTTACTATTGTAATTGTAATTCATAATCATCCGGTTAGGATCGATCTAAACCAGTCCATTATGTATATGATTCAACATGCCAACGATTAAACAACTTATTAGAAATACAAGACAGCCAATTAGAAATGTCACAAAATCCCCCGCGCTTCGGGGATGCCCTCAGCGTCGAGGAACATGTACTAGGGTGTATGTGCGACTCGTTCAGATCATGAACTAGAACAAAGGAAAGAGGACAATGTTCAAATATCAATGATCAAATAGGATAGAACGGAAAAACGAACTACATTTACTATCTAAAAATAAGAAAATGGATCATATCCCTTTATTGTGTATGAAATTTATGGTTTCTATTGGTGTAAAACCACTCACCTCAATTCAAGATGAGAAGCAATTCTCCATTGGTAGCAAATGGTTATCCATTAAGCGGAGGAAATCTTAGTTAACCTAGACGCCTCTTGCAAGAACGGACTAACAGGGTCAGCTACCCAGCCAACTTTCATAATTAAATACCGTTACTGTATAGGTAGAGCTCGTTGTGAAAGACCTATTACTGGATAATTCATGGGTAGAGCCGAAGAATGTGAACTATACAAGTTAGCAATAACATTGATTAAATGAAGTAAAGGCTCCGGTGTATAGAGAAGACCTCACCGTTTAAGAAGTAACCATAGAAACGATGGAATCCACTATTTCTTTATCATTGCTATTTTTTAAGTACAATTTCGTATTTCGAGGTGAAATGCCTAGAAAAAATAAAAAATCGTGGTTGGGAAGGTTATAGTAGCCAAAGCCATTGGAATTTTTAGTTTATACATTGGAAAAATCCGTTTTGTTATTAATATACTAGGAAAGGGGCAAAAGAATAACTGAAAGAAAGGAAATCTATTAGTTATTCGTTAAAGTTTCATTTATTCAATGACCAGAATTAGACGGGGATATATCGCTCGGAGACGTAGAACAAAAATTCGTTTATTTGCATCAAGCTTTCGGGGGGCTCATTCAAGACTTACTCGAACTATTACTCAACAAAAAATAAGAGCTTTGGTTTCGGCTCATCGGGATAGGGATCGGCAAAA